TTTTGATTGGGGCGATAGCTCTGAAAAGACAGATTGCCCATCTTTTCTTTTATCTCGGGGGAAATACGATCGGGAGGGGCTAATTCAAAACCCTCTGGTAAAATAAGAACAGCTCCCACATTCAGGACTCCTTTTTTACCATTAGCAAGAACTTGTTTCACTTGCATATCATAAGGAATTCGAACAACTGCTTCAAATACAGTATCGGGAAGTACCGCTTGCGGAACCTCAATATCCACCGGTTTATTAGCTAAATGGCAATTGGCGCATACAATACGTCCAGTCGCTTCTCGTGGATTTTCATAACCCTGCTGTGCAAAAATGGGATATGCATTTGAAATGGATGTACGAGTGATGATATATATCATGAGCGATATGGAAATAGATCGAGTAATTTGTTCCTTTATCCAAGAAAAAGTATTTCTAGTTTGCATGGTCCAACCATTGATCCCGAAAATATATTTATACAATAAATTTGGGTAGGTCACTAATGGAGTTTCCTATCCACGATTCTGTTATTTACTGGAATAATTTGTTTTGACTCAATTAATATATATAGGAATATAGGATGAATCTCCGGGATGGGTAGAAATAGAAAGCGATTTTCAATGCTTTGCTTATGTACAACTGCAAAGTAAGAAACATTATAATTGGATTAGGTAGATAATTTTTCAGTCATTCATTGAATGATAAATCACTACAAGTGACGGAGATACGCGATTTAAATAACGGAAAATCCAATATTTTAAAATTGTATCTAGAATGACTGGAAAAGTGGAAACAAGGCCAGATATAATTTGATCATTATGAACAAATCCAAAATCCTTGTAGACAAAGCCAATCATCAGTTCCCAACCATGGGGCGAATGAAATCCGATACATAAATCAGTTAATAAAAGAAGAGAAAAAGCTTTTATTGTGTCACTTAAGTTATATAGGAATTCTTGAGCCCAAGAATTAAGAATAACGAGTTCTTTATTACCCAAAATAGAATAACCACTTAGAATAATGAAACATATTATATTTGTCGAGAAGTGCAAAATCGTATGAATACGACCCTCGTTGTGTATCTTGATTAATTGGATTGTTTCTTTGTGAATTCCTATACGAAGGTTTTGTAGATGTGTCTCCGAGTATTCCTTGATCATTTCCTCTAAGAAGAGGAGTTCCTCTAATTCTATGAATTTTTCTAGAATACTCTTTTCTTCAAGATCATTCAAAAAAGTTTCGGATTGCCTAGTGTTCCACCAATTAGTAACCCATGATTCCAGACTTTTTTGAAAGGAGAGAGAAATCCACCAGGGCAAAAATACTATAGATGCAAGATATAAAAGAGGAGTGAATGCTTTCTTTTTTGCCATTTTTTCATCTGTGAATTGTTAATGAACCCGTCTCATTCGTCGACTCTATGTAATCTAATATTTCTCTCACGCATCAGTTCTATTACAAGTTATCAAACCTATGAATCTATTCACTCTTTTTTATTTGTGATTTCGTGGTTAGGCCTTGAATCTAGAAAAAAATACGGAAAAAGATGAAAAATTCGAATGAATATATATGAATAAATAATATAATAAAAATTGTTTCCCTATATCTCAATCAGTCAAATTCGAAGCATATATCTCTTTTCGATGAACGCCCGGAAAAACCACTTTAAATAATGAATATGAATAGTATTCAGATTTTGAGACAAAAGAACTCTTTTTCTATCATTCTCCTTTTCTATCATTATATAAAAAAAACCTCTAATATTTCGAAAAAATTTAACTGACTATGAGTAGTCATCGATAGAATAATTGAGGTAATTTTCTGAAAAATATTGTGAAAAATGAGTGACAAAAAACGACATAAATAAATTGGCTACATTATAAGAGATCCAAATTTTTCGTCATTAAGGAGCACAAAAAGTCTAAAAAGAAGCTTCAAAAAAATTACAAGATATGATCTATCTGAATCTAAAGTTTCAATTCCAACAACTAAAAAGGGGGAATTTCCTTATTTCGAAATGGTTGATTATGAGATTTTCTTTTTTTCTTATTTAATATATAATTGAGTTGTGTATGTGTATATTTCGATACATATAAAAGATCCCCCAAAAAGGTTTTTTTATACTTGTTCCATATACGTCTGCTTTGACTCGAATGAATGTTCTGAAGAAACCTCAATTAAGTTATGTTATAGAAAAAGAGGATTCTTGCTTTTTTGCCCTCCCGCGAGAAAGCATTAATTTCTCAGCTGATTTCTTAAAATACTTCAATAGGTACACGCAAGAAATAAGCCAATTCAGCAGCTTTTTGTTCCATTTCCCGTGGAGTAAAATTCTCATCAGTACGAGTCAATGGAATGGCTCCCTGGCCTCTGATATCCATATAAAGGACACGACGAGCATAAATACCCTCTTTAACTTCTATTCTGACGGACTGAATATCTTTTATAAGAAATCGGAGGAAGACCCGACGATTTTTTCCAGGGAATCCCCAACGAAAGATACACACTATTCCGTCTTTTCTATCAAATCGATCATAACCACTACCTACATTCCACGAAATTGTGCACCACAAATAGGAGCTAATAAAAAGACCCGCGATCCCATAGAAAGACATCACAATCCCTTGTGGAAAAAAAACTATTTGCTGAGACGGAAATAAAGATATCAAATTTCTACCAAGATAACTCGAGGTTCCAACCAACAAGAATCCTAATGAACCTAAAAAAAGGATAACAGCCCAGCAGAAATTACTTGTTTTTCGAGCCCCCGTTATAGGTTCTATCCATATATGTTCTGATCGACAACTCATACTTGATCCGGTTGCTTTTTTTGGAATTGAGAGAATACCCCAAATGAATTTGCCGTTTATTTCCGAAGTAACTCGCATCAACTAGCACTAGTTTGATGTGAACCTTTAGGAGTAATTCATTAAATTGGTTAGATCTAAACTAATAACACACCCTTCGTATGACTCACTAAAGATAGCCACATGTATATAGATAGACCAACTTTACAGTTCAGCTATTCGCCGATTCGGGTCTATTTGAAACTAGCTAATAGCATTTTGGGGAGATTTCGACGGAAGCCTCTTATACCATATTTAGCTAAATGGATATCTGTGTTATGATACAAGCGTCAGTTTTGAAAAAAAAAAAAGATAATATTTTGCGCCCTCGGCTCTAAACAATCTTGTTTTTTTGAACATGAAGAAATAAAGAAGCCATTGCGATTGCCGGAAATACTAGGCCTACTAAAGGGACCAAAACAGAGGGAAAATTAAGAGTTGTCATAGAATGGGTACCTCGATTTACTATTTGTACCTGTTATTATTATTTAGATTTTATATTTATAATATAAAGATATCTTATCTTATTATATAATATATATATATATATAAAGATCTTACTTATATCTTATATATATTGAATTTATTTATTATTTATTATACTTATATCTTACTTATATATATAATAATAATATAATAAATATAATAATATAATATAGTATTTATTATTTATATTATAATAATTTGATTTGATTATAATTTGATAATTCTAAATTGGAATTATTACTACTTAAAATTTTTATTAATATCTATATCTATTAAGAATTAATTATTAATTAAAAATAATATAAGTATCTACTATCTAAGTCTAAGTGAGTATATAATGTAGTTTTTCATCTTTCTACATGAAAAATTTGAGAGGATATGGATGAGATATTATTTTCTTCATTTTTTGCTCTTGTCTTCGAATTTCATTCACTAAGCAAAAAGTTTTTTTTAATGAATTAGATTCTATTTATATTGATTCAAGGGTTTGTTAGAATCCCATCCAGCAGGGATTCTTAGTCAAAATAGGATTATCGTACGCTATAGAAAGATAAAAAATTCTATACTATATTTTCTAGATTTTAATTTCATTATATATGACGAGAAGAAGATTTTTTTATTTGCCTAATTTCACGAAAAAAAGAATTTCATCTTTTATCTTGTTAATAGAGACTTCTTGATCAATAATCAGGAATATAGAAAAAGGGTCAGATTTCCGATTTTATGTGACTTTTGATTCGTTATACAATTAGATCGTATGTCAACAAAGAAAACCCATTCGTCTCAATTTCACTTGTATTCCGATAAACTAATTACTCGTTTGCTCAAAATAATGGATTTAATGTTCTAATTTTGATTCAAAGGAAAGAAAGTGTGGAGTTGAAATAACTCACTCAGAACGCCTTTTAAAGGATTACGTGGTACGATTAGATCGAATAAACCCTTCTGGAATAAATACTCAGACGCTTGTGAACCTTCGGGTACTGTTTTATTCAATGTTTGTTCAATTACTCTTTTACCCGCAAAGGCAATGTAGGCATTGGGTTCGGCAATAATAATATCCCCCAACATACCAAAACTGGCTGTCACCCCACCAGTAGTAGGAGATGTAAGGATTGGTACATAGAATAACTTTTTATTTGATTGATAATCATATAAAGCAGAAGATATTTTAGCCATTTGCATCAAGCTCAAACTTCCTTCTTGCATACGTGCCCCTCCGGAAGCACACACTATAATAAGAGGTAGAAATTCTTTAGTAGCATATTCAATCAAACGGGTAATTTTCTCCCCGACTACGGATCCCATACTACCCCCCATAAACTGAAAATCCATAACCCCTATTGCTACGGAAATACCGTTTAATTGCCCTATGCCTGTTTGAACAGCCTCGGTTAATCCTGTCTTTCTTTGATAAGAATCGATACGATTTTTATAAGGCTCCTCCTCCGAATGAAATTGAATGGGATCCAGAGAAACCATGTCTTCATCCATAGGCTCCCAAGTACCCCGATCGATCGAAAGTTCGATTCTATCAGAACTACTCATTTTCAAATGATATCCACATTGTTCACAAAGATTCATTTTTGATTTAAAAAATTTCTTATAATTTAATCCATAACAATTTTCGCATTGAACCCACAAATGCTTGTATTTTTGAGTTACATCCAGATTAGTAGA